GGGTCTATAGAACGAATCGCACTTTTACCACTAAACTATACCCGCTACAATACCATTATTGTATATAAAAGGATCTTTTGTCGAACAAGGGAATCAGTCATAATTATGAAATAGGCATAATTTTATGAAAATTTAAGTGTTGACATGTTTCGTAAGGGGCCCCCTAATGAAATTAAGAAAAGGGGGCGAATCTCATTTTTGGATTTTGTTTTTGCGGAAGGTATTTTGACGGATACATCTCGACAAAATTACTTAATTCATAACACAAAAATGCATTGTGCAAAAATCCATAGTTCCATTCCTTTTTTGGATAGATACGTTACCCGAAAACAAAAGAAGGAGTAATAAAAAATAGAAAATTTATTATTAATTTAATATATCATTTTTAATATAAAAAAATGAATAGAAATCAAATCGAAAAAAAAAAAAGAGATTAAGATATCTCAAATAAGATATAAAGAAAGAAGGCTTTTTTCAAGCCCTACTTTTTGTTCTTTTTGTTTATGCGATGTAACATAAACATAATAATTCAATTTTGTGAATTGGGGAGAGATGGCTGAGTGGACTAAAGCGTCGGATTGCTAATCCGTTGTACGAATTTTTGTACCGAGGGTTCGAATCCCTCTCTTTCCGTTTCCGTTGATTGATGATTTGGCATTTTTTTTTTTGAACTTATGGAGCTTCTTTTTTTTGTTTTCCTTCCTTGTTTGTTTCATTTTTTTTACTAGTTAAAGATGTAAAATAGATAGAAAAACGAAAAAGATTTCAAAATCCAGCACAAGGAAGGAAAACACATAAAACAAAAAAGATTTTCTTATTCTTCACGTCCTGGATTACGTCCTGGATCGTTAGATAGGAATCCGAAGATGAAAAGAGAAACAAAGAAAATCACTATCGTGTAAACAAATAGTTTTAGAGTAAGCATTACAAAATCTCCAAGATAATTAAAAAAAAAAAAAGACAGAGAAAGAGAATAGATTCTCTTCTATTTCATATTTCACATTATGTTTCCTTTGATACTAAGTTTCTAAGAAATTAAGTGATTTTGAGGAAATCGAAAAAAATTAGGAAATTGATTTGTAGTAAGAGTCGATCCTTTTATTACCATTACCAAAAATCTTATTTCATATCCACAATCGATATCCAGGTATTGGTGGTGGACTCAAATCTAATCATTTGATTTTGATTTTTTAATGGAAAAAACGGAAATGATGAGATGGTCCGGATTTTTCTTGTCTATCAAAAAATTTCAATATTGGAATCAAGGATTCACACTGTAAGACTTATCTGATCTTAGAAAATGTTAAAATGTTCGAATTTTTGTTTTCGAATAAATTCTGAATTTTTTTAGGACATTATTCAAATTAAAGATCTCATCGAAAACTTACAGCAGCTTGCCAAACAAAAGCTAAGAGAAGAAAGAGTAGGGGTATGACTGGCATAATATCTACAATTGGATTCAAAAAAGCGTAAGCTTCAGGTAATTTCGCCAAGAAAAAACTACTTGAATAAAGGGCAGAGTGAATACAAATACAGACCAAGCTAAAGATATTAAGCATAACAAAAATGTTGTTCTTTAAGAAAATGAATTGTATTTTTGCTTTTTTTTGAATTCGAATTTTTTTTTTATTGTATATTCTTATATATTATATGATATGATATTATAATATATTATATGATTAATTATAATTTTTATTTATTATACTTTTATATTAAGAATTCAATATTAAAATTAAAGAAAAAATCAAAGAATTATAAAGAAATATATTTATAAAAAAGTTATAAAGAAATCTATTCTAGAATAGATATATAAGAATAATAAAATAGAAAATTTGAAAAATGGATATTAATTGAAATATAAAGAATTCAAATATTGAATTCATATTTCTTACCCATTTATTAATATTCATATCTATCATATCTATAATGAATATTAATAAATGGGTAAAATGGGTAAGAAAACGAAAAAAGTGAATCAAATAAGATCAGACCCCAATCCTTTTTTGATTTGAACTTATCCAGTTCGAAATCTTTGCATTCTGAAATCAAAAATAGAAGAAATCATACTTTCATACAATATCTTAATTGAATTCTATGTAATGATCAATAAATTCAGTTTAATTCGATATCTATGCATATCAAAATCCTAGCAACAAATTATTCTATAGAGAATAAGTTTCTAACTGGAATTGACGAACAACCAATAATAGTATTTATTAGTGTCGAATCGAAAATGGGGCGTGGCCAAGCGGTAAGGCAACGGGTTTTGGTCCCGTTATTCGGAGGTTCGAATCCTTCCGTCCCAGATGATCTTTATTCATGATATATACCTATTTGAATATAAATTGTATATCCGAATAAAGATTACACCTTATTTTTTTATTCATTTCAAAAAATCTAATCATTGAAAATCGAATTTATTAAATATTCTAATTTTAATAATATTTAATTTAATATCTTATTTGATATTCGATTTTTTTTTTTCAAAAAAAAGATTCCAGCACATATAGTTACATATATAGTGAAATAAGACTCTGGGTTTTCAAGAAAAAAAAAGAATTTTTTTTTGAATACCCACTCGCTCGTTATTATTATCAATTCTTAATCTTAGTGATTGGATTTATATACTTATTCTATTTAAAATTATATTTAATATAATTTTTTATTGATATTAACTAAATGACATAGAATATGAAAAAGAAAGTCTTTATATGATTTTTCATGAAATGACTATCCATCTATTCCATTTTCATGTAAATAGAGGAAAAAAGCTCCATGAAAAAATGGTGGTTAAATTCAATGCTGTTTCATAGTAATAGAGAATTAGAATACAGGTGTGGTTTAAGTAAATCACTAGATAGTTTTGGTCCTATTGATGAAAATACCGGTGTAAGTGAAGACCTCCCAATTTTAACTGATATGGATAAAAACATTCATAGTTGGAATAGTGAGAATTCTAGTTACAGCAATGTTGATTATTTCAGGAACATACGGAATTTCCTATCGGATAAAACTTTTTTAGTTATGGATAGTAAGAGGAAGAGTTATTCCATATATTTTGCTATTGAAAATCACATTTTGGAGATTGACAATGATCATTCTTTTCTAAATGAACCAGAAAGTTTTTTCTCTAGTTATAAGAATTCTAGCTATTTGAAGAATGGCTCTAAGAGTGATGATAATTATTCCATGTATGATACGAAATCGAATTGGAATAATAACATTAATAGTTGCATTGAGAGTTATCTTCGTTCTCAAATCTGTATTGATAGTTACATTTTAGGTGATAGTGACAAATACAATGACAGTAAGTTTCATAGTCACATTTATGGTAAGGTCAGAAATAGTGGTGAAAGCAAGAGTACTAGTATAATCACTAGCACGAATGAGACAAATACAAATGATAGTGATTTTACAAAAAGAGAAAGTTCTAATGATCTCGATGAGACTCAAAAATATAAGCATTTGTGGGTTGAATGCGAAAATTGTTATGGATTAAATTATAAGAAAATTTTGAAATCAAAAATGAATATTTGTGAACACTGTGGATATCATTTGAAAATGAGCAGTTCAGATAGAATCGAACTTTCGATTGATCCAGGTACTTGGAATCCTATGGATGAAGACATGGTTTCTCTGGATCCCATTGAATTTCATTCGGAAGAGGAACCTTATAAAGATCGTCTTGATTCTTATCAAAAAAGGACAGGATTAAAGGAGGCTGTTCAAACAGGCACAGGTCAACTAAACGGTATTCCTGTAGCAATTGGAATTATGGATTTTCAGTTTATGGGAGGTAGTATGGGATCCGTAGTGGGTGAGAAAATAACCCGGTTGATCGAATATTCTACCAATCAACTTTTACCTCTTATTATAGTATGTGCGTCCGGAGGAGCGCGTATGCAAGAAGGAAGTTTGAGCTTAATGCAAATGGCTAAAATCTCTTCTGCTTTATATGATTATCAAATCAATCAAAAGTTATTCTATGTATCGATACTTACATCTCCTACTACTGGTGGGGTGACAGCTAGTTTTGGCATGTTGGGAGATATCATTATTGCTGAACCAAATGCTTACATTGCATTTGCGGGTAAAAGAGTAATTGAACAAACGTTGAATAAGGAAGTGCCCGAAGGTTCACAATCAGCTGAATTTTTATTCCAAAAGGGCTTATTTGATTCAATTGTACCACGTAATCTTTTAAAGGAGGTTCTAACTGAGTTATTTAAGTTCCATGGTTTCTTTCCTTTGACTCAAAATGAAAAATAAAGCAGACCCTAAAATTCTTTTTTTTTTTTCAATTTTGAACTTCAAAGAAAATCAAATTATAACACACAAGAGCAAAGTAATAAGATAATAATAGAAAAAGACTAAGAATAAGAAAAAGGTGTATTATCATACACATGTTTCTTGTAGAAATAGAGGGCGAAATTCATCCAGTTATTTAGTTCGACATTCCTTAATATTTCATAATTATTCTATTTTGTGCTTTTGATTCTTAATAAATCTTATTCATTTTTTTTATTATTGATTTATTATATTCTATACTTATTATGTATACTCACTATATAGAGTATAATATATATATTAGTTTATTATCTAGATAGTCATATCTATTCATTTAGCTATACTTACTTAACTTAGTATAATTTTTTCAATAGACTTAGTATAAGTCTATATGAATATGAATTCGAATGATTATAGACTATCTTTATTACAATATAATAATCAAAATATGAAATTAATATAACAAAAATATTAATCTAATAATCAACAAAAAAGAACAGGTACAAATATAAAATTGAGGTACCCATTTTATGATAAGCTTACCTTCCGTTTTTGTTCCTTTAGTGGGCCTTGTATTTCCGGCAATTGCAATGGCTTCTTTATTTCTTTATGTTCAAAAAAACAAGATTTTTTAGATAAGGGCAGTAGGGACAAATCTCATATCTTTTTTTGGATAAAGTCAATTTTCTTTTCTTGGATTTGTTATTCTGTTCCATTTTTTATAACTATTCCATTAAAAAAAACAAGAGAAAAGGAAAATACTAATATCATATAAGCCTTAATAAGATTAGGAGGATTTAATCTAACAATCAACAAAAAAGAACAGGTACTAATATAAAATTGAGGTACCATTTTATGCTTATGGTAGATGTTTTTTTGCCTTTAGTGGGGCTAGTCTTAATTGTAACAGCTGGTTTATTGGTTCATGTTCAACAACACATTTTTGGGGGGTCAGGACACCTTATGCGTCGCTACCAAGAACAAGAACACACATGGATCTACACTATACCAGGGGCCCGAAAACCAATCAATTTCTTCTGGGCTTCTTTCACTCTTTTAGGTTCATTAGGGGTGTTATTTATTTCAGCTTCCAGTTTTTATGGTAGGAATTTTTTCTCTTTCAATTCGTCCGAATTTGTAGTTCCTTTTTTGCCACAAGGGGCCACGCTGACTTTCTATGGAATCGCGGGTCTGTTTGTAAGTTTTCATTGGTGGATTCTAATTTTTTGGAATGTGGGTAGTGGTTATAATCTTTACGATAATCAAATTGGAATGGTGTGGTTTTTTCGTTACGGATTTCCTGGAGAAAATCGTTGTATTCTTTCCCACGTCCGTGTAGAAGATATTCTGGCCCTCCAATTTTACGCTAACCCAGAACCTCGTACTGGTGTCCTTTATATGTACACCAGAGAACAGGGGGCCATTCCCTTGACTCCTGTTGATGTTTATTATGATAGGACTCCGCGCGCCAGCGTTTTCGAAACAGCTTCGGACTTGGCCGCATTCTTGGATGTACCATTGGAAATAATTGTATAAATAAAATTCAAAAAAGAAATGCTTTCTCTAAGAAAGCATTTCTTTTTTGAATTTTATCAATTTTTAATTGATAGCTTTTGAAACAATATTTTTCTTCTTCATTCGAATTGGCAGTGGACTCTTTTATTTTCTTATTTGATTTCTGTATTCTTTTGTATTCTTTTTTCCAAATTAAAGGAAAGAACTAACTTCTGAATTACAAATAAAAAAAGCGAGAATAGATTATCCATTTCTCTGAATAAATTAGAAATGGATATATATAGGCTCTATTACTTGGAATAGAACTTATGCTTGATAGAAAGATTATTATCATATATAGTTGACAAATGAGATGAAGCTGAGTTCATTAAAGACGAAAAATGGCAAAAAAGAAAGCATTCATTCCCCTTCTATGTCTTACATCCATAGTCTTTTTGCCCTGGTGCATCTCTTTTATATTTAAGAAAAGTCTGGAATCTTGGGTTACAAATTGGTGGAATACTAAACAATCCGAAATTTTCTTGAATGATATTCAAGAAAAAACTATTTTAAAGAAATTCATAGAGTTCGAGGAACTGTTCCTCTTGGAGGAAATGCTAAAGGAATACCCCGAAACACGTTTACAAAACCTTCGTATCGGAATCTACAAAGAAACCATCCAATTGATCAAGACGCACAACCAAGATCGTATGAATACGATTTTGCACTTCTCGACAAATATGATCTGTTTCCTTATTCTAAGTGGTTATTCTATTCTGGGTAATCAACAACTCATTATTCTTAACTCGTGGGTTCAAGAATTTCTATATAACTTAAGTGACACAATAAAAGCTTTTTCTATTCTTTTATTAACTGATTTATGTATAGGATTCCATTCAACTCATGGTTGGGAACTAATGATTGGTTCTGTCTATAAAGATTTTGGATTTACTCAGAATGATCAAATTATATCTGGTCTTGTTTCCACTTTTCCAGTCATTTTAGATACCATTTTTAAATACTGGATTTTCCGTTATTTAAATCGGGTATCTCCGTCGCTTGTAGTGATTTATCATTCAATGAATGACTGAAAAAATGATCCACTGATCCAATTTGTTTTTTGTATATAAAAGCGAAACATTCAAAATTTTACTTATTCTTTTCCTTTCTACTCGTATTCTTCCTATATTCTAGGAAAATGATTTCAGTAAATAGCAGAATCATGGATAGGGAACGATGTCAGTAACCTACCTAATCTTATTGTAAAAATTTTCAGGATCAATGATTGGACCATGCAAACTAGAAATGCTTTTTCTTGGATAAAGGAAGCGATTACTCGATCCATTTCCGTATTGCTCATGATATATATAATAATTCGAGCACCCATTTCAAATGCATATCCTATTTTTGCCCAGCAGGGTTATGAAAATCCGCGAGAAGCAACTGGCCGTATTGTATGTGCCAATTGCCATTTAGCTAATAAGCCCGTAGATATTGAGGTTCCACAAACGGTACTTCCCGATACTGTATTTGAAGCAGTTGTTCGAATTCCTTATGATATGCAAGTGAAACAAGTTCTTGCTAATGGTAAAAAGGGAGCTTTGAATGTGGGGGCTGTTCTTATTTTACCAGAGGGTTTTGAATTGGCCCCTCCCGATCGTATTTCGCCCGAGATTAAAGAAAAGATAGGTAATCTGTCTTTTCAAAGCTATCGTCCCA